GCTAGCGTAGCTTAACCAAAGCAGAGTACTGAAGATGCTAAGATGGACCCTAAAAAGTCCCGCAGGCACAAAAGCTTGGTCCTGACTTTACTAACAACTCTGATCAAACTTACACATGCAAGTATCCGCATCCCAGTGAAAATGCCCCCCGCCCCCCGTCCGGAAATAGGGAGTTGGTATCAGGCACACAAATTTGTAGCCCATGACACCTAGCTTTGCCACACCCCCAAGGGAATTCAGCAGTGATAAACATTAAGCCATAAGTGAAAACTTGACTTAGTCATGATCTAAAGAGTCGGTAAAACTCGTGCCAGCCACCGCGGTTATACGAGAGACCCAAGTTGTTAGCCAACGGCGTAAAGGGTGGTTAGAACTATGAACAACAAACTGAGACCGAACACCTTCAAGGCTGTTATACGCTTCCGAAGCAACGAAGAACAATAACGAAAGTAGCCTCACTAACTCGAACCCACGAAAGCTAGGACACAAACTGGGATTAGATACCCCACTATGCCTACCCCTAAACACGATATGAAACTACGTACATATCCGCCTGGTTACTACGAGCATTAGCTTAAAACCCAAAGGACTTGGCGGTGCTTTAAAACCATCTAGAGGAGCCTGTTTTAAAACCGATACTCCCCGTTCAACCTCACCCCTCCTTGTTTTAACCGCCTATATACCACCGTCGTCAGCCTACCCTGTGAAGGGCAAATAGTAGACAAAATTGGCACAGCCAAAAACGTCAGGTCGAGGTGTAGCGAATGGAGGGGGACAAAATGGGCTACATTCTCTGCCTAGAGAATACGAAAGATGTGCTGAAATGCACACCCGAAGGAGGATTTAGCAGTAAGCAAGAAATAGAGTGTCATGCTGAAACCGGCTATGAAGCGCGCACACACCGCCCGTCACTCTCCCCAAACTCTTAATTTAAAAATAACTAATAAGCCACCAAAAGAAAAGGGGAGGCAAGTCGTAACATGGTAAGTGTACCGGAAGGTGCACTTGGAAAAACCGGAGCATAGCTTAACAGCTTAAAGCACCTCCCTTACACCGAGTTGACGCCCGTGCAAATCGAGCTGCCCCGACACCTAACAGCTAGCCCCCACCCCACCCACAACAAACCACTATTAATACCCCCTAAGATACTTAACTAAACAAAACAAATCATTTTACCACCCTAGTATAGGAGATAGAAAAGGAACTAGGAGCTATAGATAAAGTACCGCAAGGGAACGCTGAAAGAGAAATGAAACAACCCAGTAAAGTAAAAAAAAGCAGAGATTACACCTCGTACCTTTTGCATCATGATTTAGCTAGTATAATTAGGCAAAGAGCACTTTAGTCTAACACCCCGAAACTGAATGAGCTACTCCAAGACAGCCTTTATAGGGCACATCCGTCTCTGTGGCAAAAGAGTGGAAAGAGCTTTGAGTAGAGGTGACAAACCTACCGAGTTCAGTTATAGCTGGTTGCCCGAGAACTGAGTATAAGCTCAGCCTTTTGGCTTCTTAACTCCATAACTATTTATATTAACCCGACTTTAAGAAACCAAAAGAGTTAATCAAAGGGGGTACAGCCCCTTTGATACAAGAAACAACTTTTAACAGGAGGATAAGGATTATAAAAATTAAGGCACCGCGCTTAAGTAGGCTTAGAAGCAGCCACCACAAGAAAGCGTTAAAGCTCTAGCACATCCCTGCCACAAATACCAATAAAACACTCCTAACCCCTTCCCCTACCGGGCTTTTCTATGCCTCCATAGAAGAAATTATGCTAAAATGAGTAATAAGGGGCCGACCCCCTCCAAGCACAAGTGTACATCAGAACGAACCCCCGCCGAAATTCAACGGACCCAACCAAAGAGGGAAATAAATATTAAACTCACAACAAGAAAAACATTTAACACTTTTCCGTTACCCCTACACTGGTGTGCCAAATAGGAAAGACTAAAAGAAAAAGAAGGAACTCGGCAAACTCAAAGCCTCGCCTGTTTACCAAAAACATCGCCTCTTGCTTCAATGAATAAGAGGTCACGCCTGCCCTGTGACTATATGTTTAACGGCCGCGGTATTTTGACCGTGCAAAGGTAGCGCAATCACTTGTCCTTTAAATGTGGACCTGTATGAATGGCATAACGAGGGCTTAGCTGTCTCCTTTCTCAAGTCAATGAACTTGATCTCCCCGTGCAGAAGCGGGGATATAACCATAAGACGAGAAGACCCTATGGAGCTTTAGACAAAAAACAGCCCCTGTCAATAAACCCTAAATAAAGGAAATAAACCTAGTGAACCTGTTTTAATGTCTTTGGTTGGGGCGACCGCGGGGTAACAAAAAACCCCCATGTGGAATGAAAACACCCTTTTTAAAACCAAGAGTCACCACTCTAAGTTACAGAACATCTGACCAATAATGATCCGGCTAAAGCCGATTAACGAACCGAGTTACCCTAGGGATAACAGCGCAATCCTCTTTTAGAGTCCATATCGACAAGAGGGTTTACGACCTCGATGTTGGATCAGGACATCCCAATGGTGCAGCCGCTATTAAAGGTTCGTTTGTTCAACGATTAAAGTCCTACGTGATCTGAGTTCAGACCGGAGTAATCCAGGTCAGTTTCTATCTATGAAGTACCTTTTTCCAGTACGAAAGGACCGAAAAAGAGGGGCCAATGTCTAAACAAGCCCCACTCTCACTTGCTGAACCCAGCTCAAGCAAATAAGAGAGTACAAAACTGAGTCAAAGAACATGACATGTTAGTGTGGCAGAGCCCGGTATTGCAAAAGCCTTAAACCCTTCGAACAGAGGTTCAATTCCTCTCCCTAACTATGACTACAATACTAATTACTCACCTAATTCACCCCCTAACCATTATTGTCCCCGTTCTACTAGCCGTGGCTTTCTTAACATTAATTGAACGAAAAGTTTTAGGTTACATGCAATTACGGAAGGGGCCCAATATTGTAGGGCCCTACGGGCTCCTCCAACCCATCGCAGATGGCGTTAAACTTTTCATCAAAGAACCCGTCCGTCCATCTACCTCCGCTCCCATCCTATTCATTATTGCCCCCACACTAGCCCTTACTCTCGCCATAATAATATGAACACCAATGCCCCTTCCCTACCCCATCCTTGACTTAAACCTGGCCATTCTGTTTGTCCTAGCAATCTCAAGCTTGGCAGTCTACTCTATTCTAGGCTCCGGATGGGCCTCCAACTCAAAATATGCCCTTATAGGATCCCTACGAGCAGTTGCACAAATAATCTCATACGAAGTAAGTCTAGGACTAATCCTCTTATCATTAATTATTTTTACAGGCAACTTTACCCTACAAACATTTAACGTCACCCAAGAAAGCATTTGACTAATTATCCCAGCATGGCCCCTCGCAGCAATATGATACATCTCCACGCTAGCCGAAACAAACCGAGCCCCCTTCGACCTAACAGAGGGGGAATCCGAGCTAGTATCTGGATTCAATGTTGAATATGCAGGGGGCCCCTTTGCCCTGTTCTTCCTGGCAGAATATGCCAACATCCTCCTAATAAACACCCTCTCCACAATCCTATTCCTAGGAGCATTACATGTGCCCGCTCTTCCAGAACTGACCTCTATCAACCTAATATCAAAAACAGCCATTTTATCCCTCATCTTCCTATGGGCCCGAGCCTCCTACCCACGATTCCGATATGACCAGCTAATGCATCTCACATGAAAAAACTTCCTACCACTTACATTAGCATTCATTATCTGACATCTTGCACTCCCAACTACAATAGCAGGCCTTCCCCCTCAAATATAAAAGGAACTGTGCCTGAAACAAAGGACCACTTTGATAGAGTGAATCATGAGGGTTAAATTCCCTCCAGCTCCTTAGAAAGAAGGGACTTGAACCCAACCCGGAGAGATCAAAACTCTCAGTGCTTCCACTACACCACTTTCTAGTAAAGTCAGCTAAATAAGCTTTTAGGCCCATACCCTAAAAATGGAGGTTAAAATCCCCCCTTTACAAATGAACCCTTATATTACTGCCTCCCTTTTATTTGGTCTGCTGTTAGGTACAGCCATTACAACTACCAGCACACACTGACTAATTGCATGAATGGGCCTAGAAATTAACACACTAGCTATTATTCCCCTAATAGCCCAACAACACCACCCACGAGCAATTGAAGCCACTACAAAATACTTCTTAACTCAAGCTGCCGCAGCAGCAACCCTCCTCCTCGCAGCCACAACCAACGCCTGAATAACAGGCCAATGAGAACTACAACAAGCTACCCACCCAGTCCCAACAACTATAATTACCATTGCATTAGCCTTAAAAATTGGACTAGCCCCACTCCACACCTGACTCCCAGAAGTAATACAAGGACTAGACCTTACAACTGGACTTATCCTGGCCACATGACAAAAAATCGCACCATTCTCCCTACTACTACAAATTCAACCCAACAACCAAACACTCTTAGTCCTCCTCGCTATCCTCTCCATACTCGTCGGCGGATGGGGGGGCCTAAATCAAACCCAAGTACGTAAAATTCTAGCCTACTCCTCCATCGCCCACCTGGGCTGAATAGTCATTATTCTTCAATTCTCACCAACCCTGGCTGTAATAACCCTAGCCCTTTATATCATCATAACATCCTCCACCTTTCTTGCTTTCATCATAAACAAAACCACAACAATTGGAACCCTAACAATCTCATGAGCCAAAACCCCAATCATTTCATCCCTAATGCCCCTAATCCTTCTGTCCCTAGGAGGCCTACCCCCACTAACTGGTTTCATACCTAAATGACTTATCCTTCAAGAACTTACAAAACAAGACCTAGGCATAACAGCCACATTAGCAGCCCTTAGCGCCCTACTAAGTCTTTATTTCTACCTACGCCTATCCTACGCAATAACCCTAACCATCTCCCCAAACAACCTAATAGGAACACTACCCTGACGAGCCCTATCAAATAAAAAAACATTACCAACCGCTATCTTATTGTCCTCCTCCATTCTCCTCCTCCCCTTAACCCCCGAAGTACTTTTACTCTTTAACACATAAGAGACTTAGGTTAACACCAGACCAAGAGCCTTCAAAGCTCTCAGTGGAAGTGAAAATCTTTCAGTCCCTGATAAGACTTGCAAGCCATTATCTCACATCTTCTGCATGCAAAACAGACACTTTAATTAAGCTAAAGCCTTAACTAGATAGACAGGCCTCGATCCTGCAAACTCTTAGTTAACAGCTAAGCGCCCAAAACCAACGAGCTTCCATCTAACTTTCCCCGCCTAGCAAAAGCAAAAGGCGGGGAAAGCCCCGGCAGACGTCAATCTGCTTCTTTAGATTTGCAATCTAACATGTAACACCCCAGGGCTGATAGAAAGAGGACTTAAACCTCTGTATATGGGGCTACAAACCACCGCTTAACCCTCAGCCATTCTACCTGTGGCAATCACACGCTGATTTTTCTCAACCAATCACAAAGATATCGGCACCCTATACCTAGTTTTTGGTGCCTGAGCCGGAATAGTAGGCACAGCACTAAGTCTTCTTATTCGGGCCGAACTCAGTCAACCCGGCGCACTCTTGGGCGATGACCAGATTTACAATGTAATCGTTACAGCCCATGCATTCGTAATGATTTTCTTTATAGTAATACCAATCATAATTGGAGGCTTTGGAAACTGATTAGTTCCCCTTATAATTGGAGCCCCAGACATGGCCTTCCCCCGAATAAACAACATAAGCTTCTGACTGCTTCCCCCATCCTTCCTCCTTCTACTTGCATCCTCTGGAGTAGAAGCTGGAGCGGGTACGGGCTGAACCGTTTACCCGCCCCTAGCAGGAAATCTTGCCCACGCAGGAGCTTCTGTAGACCTTACCATCTTCTCTCTTCATCTTGCAGGGGTCTCCTCTATCCTAGGGGCAATCAACTTCATCACAACTATCATTAACATGAAACCCCCAGCAATCTCACAATACCAAACACCTCTTTTCGTGTGAGCCGTTTTAATTACTGCTGTACTTCTCCTACTCTCCCTTCCAGTCCTTGCAGCAGGGATTACAATACTTCTCACTGACCGAAACCTAAACACAACCTTCTTTGACCCAGCAGGAGGAGGAGACCCCATCCTGTACCAACACTTATTCTGATTCTTTGGACACCCTGAAGTCTACATTCTAATTCTCCCTGGCTTCGGAATAATTTCACATATTGTAGCCTACTACTCAGGCAAAAAAGAACCATTCGGCTACATGGGCATGGTCTGAGCCATGATGGCCATCGGTCTTCTTGGCTTTATTGTATGAGCCCATCACATGTTTACAGTCGGTATAGACGTAGACACCCGAGCCTACTTTACCTCCGCCACAATAATTATTGCCATTCCAACAGGAGTCAAAGTATTTAGCTGACTCGCAACCTTACATGGAGGATCAATTAAATGAGAAACCCCTATATTATGAGCCCTCGGCTTCATCTTCCTATTTACAGTAGGAGGCCTAACCGGAATTGTCCTGGCCAACTCATCCCTAGACATTGTGCTACACGACACCTACTACGTAGTTGCCCACTTCCACTATGTCCTCTCCATGGGTGCTGTCTTTGCAATTATGGGTGCATTCGTGCACTGATTCCCACTATTTTCAGGATATACACTCCACAGCACTTGAACTAAAATCCACTTCGGAGTGATGTTCATTGGTGTTAACCTGACCTTCTTCCCTCAGCACTTCCTTGGTCTAGCTGGAATACCTCGACGATACTCTGACTACCCCGACGCTTACGCCCTATGAAACTCCGTCTCCTCAATTGGATCCATGGTCTCCCTAGTGGCCGTTATTATGTTCCTCTTTATCCTCTGAGAAGCCTTCACCGCTAAACGAGAAGTCCAATCAGTTGAACTAACAATGACAAATGTAGAATGACTACACGGATGCCCTCCTCCTTACCACACATTCGAAGAGCCCGCCTTCGTCCAAACTCAAACCTCTATCCGAGAAAGGGAGGAATCGAACCCCCGTAAACTGGTTTCAAGCCAGCTACAAAACCACTCTGTCACTTTCTTCATAAGACTCTAGTAAAATGGCAATTACACTACTTTGTCAAGGTAGAATTGTGGGTTAAACCCCCACGTGTCTTATTATTAATGGCACATCCTTCACAACTAGGGTTTCAAGATGCAGCTTCACCAGTAATAGAAGAACTCCTTCACTTCCACGACCATGCTCTAATAATCGTATTCCTTATTAGCACATTAGTACTTTACATTATTGTTGCTATAGTATCCACCAAACTAACTAACAAGTACATTCTAGATTCTCAAGAGATTGAAATTATCTGAACCATCCTACCAGCTATTATTCTTATCCTTATTGCCCTCCCTTCTCTCCGAATTCTCTACCTAATAGACGAAATCAACGACCCCCATCTAACAATTAAAGCCATAGGCCACCAATGATACTGAAGCTATGAGTATACAGACTATAACGACCTAGCCTTTGACTCATACATAGTCCCCACACAAGACCTGTCCCCTGGCCAATTCCGCCTCTTAGAAACTGACCATCGGATGGTCGTACCAGTGGACTCCCCCATTCGAATCCTAGTCTCAGCAGAAGATGTCCTCCACTCCTGAGCCGTCCCCTCTCTAGGTGTAAAAATGGATGCCGTACCCGGCCGTCTAAACCAAACAGCCTTTATCCTGTCCCGACCTGGTGTTTTCTATGGACAATGCTCTGAAATCTGCGGGGCTAACCACAGCTTCATACCAATCGTTGTTGAAGCCGTCCCCCTAGAACACTTTGAAAACTGATCCTCACTAATGCTCGAAGATGCCTCACTAAGAAGCTAAAACGGACACAGCGTTAGCCTTTTAAGCTAAAAATGGTGCCTACCAAACACCCTTAGTGAAATGCCTCAACTCAACCCCGCACCTTGATTCCTCATTATGGTCTTCTCTTGATGTGTATTCCTAATTTTCCTCCCTCCAAAAATCATAGCTCACTTATTCCCAAATGAGCCCTCCTCCCAAAACACTTGCCCCAAAGAAATCAAACCCTGACCCTGATCATGACACTAAGCTTCTTCGACCAGTTTTTAAGCCCCACCGCCTTTGGTATTCCCCTAATTGCCCTCGCTCTCCTATTACCTTGGACCCTCTTCCCCACACCAACCAACCGTTGAACCAACAATCGTCTTTTAACACTCCAAAGCCAATTTATTAATCGATTTACCCAACAACTCCTCCTCCCGCTAAACATGGGAGGGCACAAGTGAGCCCTTATATTCGCCTCATTAATAGCATTCCTAATTACCATTAACATACTAGGGCTCCTTCCATACACATTCACCCCTACTACACAGCTTTCCGTAAATATAGCCTTAGCTGTACCTCTATGACTCGCAACAGTAATCATCGGAATACGAAACAACCCAACAGCAGCCCTAGGCCACCTTCTTCCAGAAGGTACCCCCAACGCCCTAATTCCCGTCCTAATTGTCATCGAGACTGTCAGCCTCTTCATTCGACCTTTAGCACTAGGAGTTCGACTAACCGCTAATCTTACAGCAGGCCATCTGCTAATTCAACTAATCGCCACAGCAGCTTTCGTACTCCTCCCCCTTATGCCAACTGTCGCCATTTTAACATCAGCCCTGTTATTCCTCCTAACACTTCTAGAAGTTGCCGTCGCAATAATCCAAGCCTATGTCTTCGTACTTCTTCTAAGCCTCTACCTACAAGAAAACGTCTAATGGCCCATCAAGCACACCCATACCACATAGTAGACCCAAGCCCATGACCTCTAACAGGAGCAGCCGCTGCCCTTCTTCTTACATCCGGCCTAGCCATTTGATTCCACTTTAACTCAACTATCCTAATAACCCTAGGACTAGTCCTACTTTTACTCACAATACTTCAATGATGACGAGACATTGTACGAGAAGGCACATTCCAAGGCCACCATACCCCGCCTGTCCAAAAAGGCCTTCGATACGGAATAATTCTATTTATTACCTCCGAAGTATTCTTCTTCCTTGGCTTCTTCTGAGCATTCTACCACTCAAGCCTGGCCCCCACTCCTGAGCTAGGAGGCTGCTGACCCCCCACCGGCATTATCCCCCTAAATCCCTTCGAAGTTCCCCTCCTAAACACAGCAGTCCTACTGGCATCGGGAGTTACCGTAACCTGAGCTCACCACAGCATTATAGAAGGTGAACGAAAACAAGCAATCCAATCCCTCACCCTAACAATCCTTCTAGGTTTCTACTTTACATTCCTGCAAGCAATAGAGTATTATGAAGCCCCCTTCACAATCGCAGATGGTGTTTACGGCTCAACCTTCTTTGTCGCTACCGGCTTCCACGGCCTTCACGTAATCATCGGGTCAACCTTTTTAGCCGTATGCCTACTACGACAAGTCCGATTCCACTTCACCTCCGAACACCACTTTGGCTTCGAAGCAGCCGCCTGATACTGACACTTTGTAGATGTCGTCTGATTATTCTTATACATCTCAATCTACTGATGAGGCTCATAATCTTTCTAGTATAAAGTCAGTACCTGTGACTTCCAATCACCCGGTCTTGGTTAAACTCCAAGGAAAGATAATGAACTTACTAACAACAATATTAATTATTACCACAGCTTTATCCCTCATCTTAATAACCATCTCATTCTGACTCCCCGCCCTCACACCAGACTACCAAAAATTATCGCCATATGAGTGTGGCTTCGATCCCCTAGGATCAGCCCGCCTCCCATTCTCACTACGTTTCTTCTTAGTCGCAATTCTATTCCTCCTTTTCGACTTAGAAATCGCCCTTCTCCTCCCCCTCCCTTGAGGAGATCAACTCCCCTCCCCCACCCTAACACTTATATGGACCTCCGCCCTTCTAATTCTTCTCACAATTGGCCTAGCCTACGAATGACTCCAAGGAGGCCTTGAATGAGCCGAATAGGTAATTAGTTTAATTAAAACATTTGATTTCGGCTCAAAAAACTATGGTTAAAGTCCATAATTAGCCTGATGACCCTCATCCAACTCTCATTCACCTCAGTCTTTTTTCTAGGGCTATTCGGCCTTGCATTTTACCGAGTCCACCTCCTATCTGCACTCTTATGTCTCGAAAGCATAATATTAGCCCTATTCCTCGCACTTTCAACATGAAGCCTGCAAATATCCTCCACCAGTTTTTCAGCCGCACCCTTACTCCTCCTAGCATTCTCAGCATGCGAAGCTGGCGTAGGACTAGCTTTAATAGTCGCCACAGCCCGTACCCACGGGTCAGATCACCTACAAAACCTAAACCTCCTACAATGCTAAAAGTCCTAATCCCAACTACTATACTCATCCTAGCAACATGATTAACACCCCCTAAATGATTATGACCCTCTTCCCTCCTTAGCAGTCTCCTAATTGCTCTCACTAGCCTAATATGGCTAAAAAACGCCTCTGAGACAGGGTGAACTTTCCTCAACCCTTACTTAGCCACTGACCCGCTATCAACCCCCCTTTTAATTCTCTCCTGCTGACTCCTTCCCCTAATAATCCTCGCCAGCCAAAACCACACATCTCATGAACCAATCAACCGTCAACGAATGTATATTACACTTCTTGCCTCCCTGCAATTCTTCTTGATCCTTGCCTTCTCCGCCACAGAAATGATTATATTTTACGTAATATTTGAAGCCACTCTAATCCCCACCCTAATTCTCATTACTCGCTGAGGAAATCAAGCAGAGCGTCTTAACGCAGGTACATACTTCCTCTTCTATACCCTAGCAGGCTCTCTGCCCCTCCTCGTTGCACTACTACTCTTACAAAACTCCAATGGATCCCTGTCCCTCCTTATACTACCCCACTTAGGCCAACTTGAACTAACATCATATGCAGATAAAATCTGATGGGCAGGATGCATCCTAGCATTCCTAGTTAAAATGCCCCTTTACGGAGTTCACCTTTGGCTGCCCAAAGCTCACGTAGAGGCTCCCATCGCGGGATCTATAGTACTGGCCGCTGTACTGTTAAAACTAGGGGGCTACGGCATAATACGAATCTTAGTTACCCTAGACCCCTTAACCAAAGAACTCAGCTATCCCTTCATTGTCTTAGCCCTCTGAGGCGTGATTATGACTGGTTCCATCTGCATACGTCAAACAGACCTAAAATCATTAATTGCCTACTCATCAGTTAGCCACATAGGACTGGTAGTCGGAGGTATTCTCATCCAAACCCCCTGAGGATTTACCGGCGCACTAATCCTCATAATTGCCCACGGATTAACGTCATCCGCCTTATTCTGCCTAGCTAATACTAGCTACGAGCGCACACACAGCCGAACTATACTACTTGCTCGAGGTATACAAATAATACTCCCTCTAATAGCAGCCTGATGATTCATCGCAAGCCTCGCCAATTTAGCACTACCGCCCCTCCCTAACTTAATAGGAGAACTAATAATTATTACCTCCCTATTCAATTGATCCCCCTGAACAATTGGCCTTACTGGACTAGGTACACTTATTACTGCCGGCTACTCACTCTATATGTTCCTCATGACCCAACGAGGGCCCGCCCCCAGCCACCTCCTAGCCCTTGAACCATCACACACCCGAGAGCACCTTCTTATTGCCCTCCACCTCCTCCCACTAATCCTGCTTGTCACAAAACCAGAACTAATCTGAGGGTGAACTGCCTGTAGACATAGTTTTAACCAAAACATTAGATTGTGATTCTAAAAATAGAGGTTAAAACCCTCTTGTCCACCGAAAGAGGTTCGCAACAATGAAGACTGCTAATCTTCATCCCCCTCGGTTAAACTCCGGGGCTCATTCGACTCAGCTTTTAAAGGATAATAGCTAATCCGTTGGTCTTAGGAACCAAAAACTCTTGGTGCAACTCCAAGTAAAAGCTATGCACTCCACTCCTCTAATTATAACATCTGCCCTAGTTATTATTTTCGCACTACTCATCTACCCAGTTTTAACAACCTTCTCCCCAAAACCACAAAGCCCAAACTGAGCACTTATCCAAGTGAAAACAGCAGTAAAATACGCCTTCCTCGTCAGCCTCCTCCCCCTGTGCCTCCACCTCAACGAAGGAACTGAGTCCATCATCACCAACTTAAACTGGATAAACACCCTCACCTTTGACATCAACATCAGCCTTAAGTTCGACTCCTACTCTATTATCTTTACCCCCGTAGCACTATACGTAACCTGATCCATTCTAGAGTTTGCATCCTGATATATACACTCAGACCCATTAATAAACCGATTCTTTAAGTACCTTCTGGTCTTTCTAATCGCAATAATTATTCTTGTCACCGCCAATAACATATTTCAACTCTTCATCGGCTGAGAAGGAGTTGGTATCATATCCTTCCTTCTTATCGGCTGATGATACGCACGAGCAGACGCCAATACAGCCGCCCTACAGGCAGTCATCTACAACCGAGTCGGAGACATTGGATTAATTATTGCCATAGCCTGAATAGCCACCCACCTAAACTCCTGAGAACTACAACAAGTCTTCTTTTCAACTAAAAACATAGACATAACCCTCCCACTAATTGCCCTGATCTTAGCCGCAACAGGCAAATCAGCTCAATTCGGCCTCCATCCGTGACTTCCTTCTGCAATAGAAGGTCCTACACCGGTCTCTGCCCTACTCCACTCTAGCACCATAGTCGTTGCAGGGATCTTCTTAATGATCCGTATCTCCCCCCTTTTAGAAGCCAACCCAACAGCCCTTACACTCTGCCTATGCCTAGGAGCCCTAACCACCCTATTTACCGCCACCTGTGCCTTAACCCAGAACGATATCAAAAAAATTGTAGCTTTTTCAACTTCCAGTCAACTAGGCCTAATGATAGTTACCATCGGCCTAAACCAACCCCAGCTTGCCTTCCTGCACATCTGCACCCACGCTTTTTTCAAGGCCATGTTATTCCTATGCTCTGGTTCCATCATCCACAGCTTAAATGACGAACAGGACATCCGAAAAATGGGAGGAATACACCACTTAACCCCTGTTACCTCTTCATGCCTAACAATTGGCAGCTTAGCCCTAACCGGAACCCCCTTCCTAGCTGGCTTCTTTTCTAAAGATGCTATCATCGAATCTTTAACCACCTCCCAACTAAACGCCTGAGCCCTATGCCTTACCCTCCTAGCAACTTCTTTCACAGCTATCTACAGCCTACGAGTCGTATTCTACGTATCCATAGGCCACCCTCGCTTTAATCCCCTTTCACCAATCAATGAAAACAACCCATCTGTAATTAACCCCATCAAACGACTAGCATGAGGCAGCATTATTGCTGGCCTATTAATCACCACAAACCTCCTCCCAACAAAAACACCTGTAATATCAATACCTATAATTGTCAAACTTACTGCTCTTATCGTCACAGTCTTAGGACTCCTAATTGCCCTAGAATTAGCCTCCTTAACCTCCAAACAACTTAAACCTACACCACACCTAGCCCCCCATCACTTCTCAAATATGCTTGGCTTCTTCCCAACAATTGTACACCGTGCCTCTCCTAAAATTAATCTTATTTTAGGACAAACAATTGCTACCCAAATTATTGACCTGACCTGACTAGAAAAAGTTGGACCCAAAACAATCTCATCTATCAACACTCCCCTTATCTCCACTATTAGTAACGTCCAACAAGGATCAATCAAAACATACCTTGTCCTTTTCCTCACCACCCTTGCTCTATCAACCCTAGTTCTCCTCACCTAACTGCTCGAAGAGCCCCCCGACCCAACCCCCGCACCAACTCTAACACTACAAACAACGTTAATAACAAGACCCAGGCTCCTAATAGTAACACACCCCCACCGCTTGAATATATAAGCGAAACCCCGTCCATATCTCCTCGAAAAACTGCATCTCAGTCTATCTCTCCAGAAACCCCTCATCAAACCTCTTCATCAAGGACCATATTTGTGTACAAGATACCAAAAACAAAAAAAAAATATCCAAAAAAGAATAAAACCACCTGTCAGCCTGTGGGCGCCTTAGGATCCTTATCTGCAGACAACGCTGACGAATAAATAAATACAACCAACATACCCCCCATATAAATCATTAACAACACCAAAGACAAGAAAGTTCCCCCGTGCAAAACCGAGGCCCCACAGCAAAGAAGTGCAACCAGCACCAAATTGAAAACTCCATAAAAAGGAGCAGGATTTGTAGACAGCACAATTATCACAACCAACATCCCTAATAAAAGAAAAACAAGCGCATAAAACATAGTTTCTGCCAGGATTTTAACCAGGACCTATGGCGTGAAAAACCACCGTTGTTACTCAACTACAAAAACTCTAATGGCCAGCCTACGCAAAACCCACCCCCTTCTAAAAATCGTAAACGACATAGTAATTGACCTTCCTACCCCCTCAAACATTTCCGCCTGATGAAACTTTGGCTCCCTACTCGGATTATGCCTTATTACACAAATCATCACAGGGCTGTTCCTTGCAATACACTACACATCCGATATCTCCACCGCCTTCTCATCCGTAGCCCATATTTGCCGAGACGTAAACTACGGCTGACTAATTCGTAATCTACACGCAAACGGTGCCTCGTTCTTTTTTATCTGCTTATACTCCCATATCGGCCGAGGTCTCTACTATGGCTCTTACCTAAGTAAAGAGACCTGAAACGTAGGTGTAGTCCTCTTACTTTTAGTAATGGCCACCGCTTTCGTAGGATACGTCCTTCCATGAGGACAAATATCCTTCTGAGGCGCCACTGTAATTACAAACCTACTATCTGCCGTCCCCTACGTAGGAAACACCCTCGTTCAATGAGTATGAGGAGGCTTTTCAGTAGACAGCGCCACTCTAACACGCTTCTTTGCCTTCCACTTCCTCCTCCCCTTTATCGTTGCAGCCGCTGCTATCGTACACCTTATTTTCCTTCACGAAACAGGCTCCAACAACCCCCTAGGACTTAATTCAAACGCAGACAAAATCCCATTCCACCCATACTTCTCTTACAAAGACCTCCTAGGCTTCACAATTATGCTCTCAGCCCTCGCAACACTCGCCCTATTCTCTCCAAACTACCTCGGAGACCCTGACAACTTCACACCAGCCAATCCTCTTGTAACCCCCGCCCATATTAAACCAGAATGATACTTCCTATTTGCATACGCAATCCTGCGGTCTATCCCTAATAAACTAGGAGGCGTTCTAGCCCTTCTTGCCTCAATCTTGATTCTTATAGTAGTTCCTTTCTTACACACCTCCAAACAACGAAGCCTAACATTCCGCCCACTATCACAATTCCTGTTCTGAACCCTAATTGCCGACGTAGTCATCCTAACCTGAATCGGAGGCATACCCGTCGAACACCCTTACATTATTATCGGACAAATTGCCTCAGTACTTTACTTCTCCCTCTTCCTAATCTTGATGCCAATAGCCGGTTGACTAGAAAACAAAATACTAAACTAACAAGCATTAGTAGCTCAGATTCAGAGCGTCGGTCTTGTAAACCGAACGTCGAGGGTTAAAATCCCCCCTTATGCTCAAAAAGAAGGGACTTCAACCCCCACCACTGGCTCCCAAAGCCAGCATTCTTAATTAAACTACTCTTTGGCAGTGCATATACATATATGTATTATCCCCATTCATATATATTAAACATTAATATAATGCATAACCAAGACATAGTATTATTTATTCACCTATAATATTTCTAACACATAAAGCAAGTACAGAAATCTAAAAATACTAAAAGCATAACTAGAAGAAATCCCATAATTGTTGAAAAACTGAACGAAATTTAAGACCGAACAGTAATTTCATCAGTTAAGATATACCAGGACTCAACATCCTATAAAATACCAATTATTAATGTAGTAAGAACCGACCATCAGTTGATTTCTTAATGCATATTATTATTGAAGGTGAGGGACAATGATAGTGGGGGTTTCACTAAATGAATTATTCCTGGCATTTGGTTCCTACTTCAGGGCCATTAATCGGTTCATTCCTCATTCTTTCATCGACGCTGACATAAGTTGTTGGTGGAGTTCATTAGTGAGATAATCCCACATGCCGAGCGTTCTCTCCACAGGGGTCAGGTTATTTTTTCTCTTTTTCCTTTCAATTGACATTTCAGAGTGCAGCGCGTCAATGGTTTATCAAGGTTGAACATTTCTTCTTGATTGTAATAATGTTAGTTAATGAATTAAGACATTACACAAGAATTACATTACTGATATCAAGGACATAAGTAATAATACAATTCAAACAATCATACAATCTCACCCCCTTCTTTTTAAAAAAATTAACGTATACCCCCCCTACCCCCCCAAAAAAATAGGAGCGACCTTTAAGTTCGGACCAAGCCCTCCACTTAATTAAATATTCATCATATTATTATCATATATTATAATATTATAATAATATAATTATAT